GAACTTGTTCTAAGCGGATTTATTGAAGTGTTTCATCAACGGTGGTGTGTCAGAATTCCCTGCTCTTTTTGACTCTGCGCCAGTAATTCCACTATTATTAGTGAACAATAATGGAAAAATTCCTTCATATTTGTTTCATATTCATAGAGATAGGGGACATAATACACATGGATATAGTAAGTCTTGCTTGGGCTGCTTTAATGGTAGTCTTTACATTTTCCCTTTCACTCGTAGTATGGGGAAGAAGTGGGCTCTAGGGGTACTCCTAATTGGGTTGAGGAATCAAACCGTATCAATTGTTTTCTAACTCGTTTTGCAAAGCCTTTATTTTTAACTATTTAGTCTTCATTTCGAAATTCTTGGATTCTAGTGGAGTAATGTATTCTACAAATAATATAGATGAATAACACCCTTTCAATCAAAATCAAACAAACATTTCAATAATTCCCATGTTCGTATTTCGAAAGTAAAAGGGATCCAGATGATAGGCAATTTATTAAAAAAGAAAAAAGAATTCTTAGAAAAAAGAATTCTTCCTAAATTTTCTATTTTGATGAACCAGCTCTTACCAGAGTTATAAATGGACAATGAGGGACAAGGAAAGGAGTCCCCCTTTGTTTTCTGTATTTGCTTGTTTTTATTTCCTTCCCTCTTTACTGTTCAAAGAGAAAAAAAGTAATTCTTTTTTTTAATAAGATCTTGCCTTAGTGTAGTCACATATTGTACACTTACCCCCTGTTTTATTGTTTTATTTTATTTGAATTTCATTTATACCATGCTTTATTGACTCATTTCATATCATGGATCAAAGAAAAGAAGTTAAATTCAAAATCGGCAGGGTATACCCTTTTTTCGTTTTCGAAACGAAATACGAAGAAAAGTTACCATAGAACTCGTTGGATCATCTATCAGCTGCTCAATGAATTACTTCTTTTGAATGGTAATAAAAAAAAAGATAACCAAGTAATCTTTTTTTTTATTAATATATGCCTATTCCATTTCCATTCCATTTTTCCTTCATTTCTGATTATTTTCAATAGGAATCTCGGTATCCATCAAAAGAATCAAATCCATGAAATGAAAGAATTAGAAAATCGTAAGACTTGCCTTTCAATTATTTCAGATTGATTGAAATCAACACAAATAAAATAGATCAAGCGAAGAAATAAAATTGAGATACTATGTACAGTACATATATTTAATTGATATCGACATGTATGAAGATACATATTGTGGATTCATCTATATTAAGTATATTAAGCTTGTATCTTTATACAGTCCAATAATAGATATAGATAGTATGGTAGAAAAAAAATATGAATCTTTCTACCATACTATCGAGTTTTATAGGATACTGCTGATTCTAGTCCATTCATTTTATTTAAGACGTGAAATTGGAATCCTTTTTTTCTTAAATCCTTGATAAAAAGTCAAGTTTCATTAAAATTAATCACTTTGACTGACAGTTTTTACGTATATTATAAGTAAAAAAGCGGTAGGAACTAGAATGAACAGCGCTGTAGCAATAAATGCGAGAATATTTACTTCCATAATTTCATTGTTTTTTTTCCTTCGCAATAACTCGGGATTTAATCCCATAGAGATAATAAATTTGTCGCTTGTAAATTCAATGCAATGACTTACATTTCAATGACATCGAATCGGATCAATATCATGAATAACAATATCTAAGCTATCAAATCGATTCACCGTCGAGAATTGAATAGTATAACATAGGAAGATCCTTTATCCACACCGAATACAAAAATGGATTCCTGATCCAATCAAAAGAATTCCTTTATTTATATATTCTTTTCCACTATTTCTTTTCGATAATCTACCGTCTTCCTTGTACAATCATCTGATGATGTATCATCTGACTGCTTTTCCACTTTCACCGTTTACAAATAGTTTACAAATAAACCCCAACAAAAAATAGAAAGGAAAAAAAAAAGATATCGTTGGGAATGAAATTCTATCATTTGTATCCCCTTTGACAGAAAACGGAGGGATCAATTGATGTATTTTTTTAATTGTATCCATCGGGACTGACGGGGCTCGAACCCGCAGCTTCCGCCTTGACAGGGCGGTGCTCTGACCAATTGAACTACAATCCCAGGGAAATAAAGAAAAGTGTACAGCATAGATAGTCTTATGATTTCATTCAAGCCATTTTTTATATTTTCGATTCGAATCGCCGTGTTGTAACAAACTTGTAACAAACAAAGGCGCGAGTGATATATTGATATCCATACGGGTATGCACTTAAGTGAGAGCAACGCGGATTACTAGTAACTAGTAATCCTTTCGTTATTGCCAAATAAATCGATCCATTTAAAAATGAAAAAAAAAAGAGTCTTTTTTGTTTACTTTACTCTTTCTTTTCATTAAACTTTCTATTTAATGATACTGATATGAATCTAGAGCGTTATCAAGGTCAGAATTTATGGGAACAACTAAATAAATAGAACAAATAAAAAACAAATAGCGGTAGGGATGC